TCCGACTCCACTAATACCAATAGGGGGCATAGGGGAAGAAGCACTACACTTCGGAATCAACAACACGAAAACTTTGTTATAAATTACTCCCTTTCCTTATCTAGATTGGGACGAACAAGAATGGTTGGGACAGCAAAAATCCATCTCGTTTGTACTTTGGATACCCGTATAACCATCGAAGACTGTTGAAGTGACTAATTCCTGGAAATTAAAAGGCGTTAGGGACAAAGAAATTGTTGGAGTTACCGCTTCTTTTCTATCTAGTACCAACCGTTTGCTGGTAAGAAAAGATCTTTTGCAGGAAGGTTGGCTAGAGATTTCTTGCAAAAACACTAGCCCCGCTCGGTTCAGAATGAGAATCTTTCAATCTTTTTTTTTTTTTATTCTATGTATTATTCTCATTATGCACAATCAAGGGAGGAGCCGTATGAGATGAAAATCTCACGTATGGTTCTGGAACGGAGATTTTTGAAATCGAATGACGACCGTAACGGATGTCGGCTCAATCCGAAGGAAATTATGCGGAAGCTTTACAGAATTATTATGAAGCTATGCGGCTAGAAATCGATCCTTATGATCGAAGTTATATACTCTATAATATAGGCCTTATCCACACAAGTAACGGAGAACATACAAAAGCTTTGGAATATTATTTTCGGGCACTCGAACGAAATCCGTTCTTACCGCAAGCTTTTAATAATATGGCCGTGATCTGTCATTACGTGCGACTCTCTCTACTATAGAAAGAAAAGAAAGATAAAATCCGCTATTAAATACTAGAAACAAATAGGCTTTCTACATATGAATCGTCCAAAACAACGATTTTTATCAGCTGTAGCAAAGAAAAAAACTTCATAGAAGTCAAAATATGAAGAAAAAGATATGCCTAGATACTTTATTCTATGGATAAAGGATCTAATTGATAGAGGAAGCACCGTAAAGATCAATTAACGAGGTTTTGGGCCGATACAATAAAAACTGCTTACTTATGTTAATATGAAATAAGGTTAGGAATCCACTTATGTAATAGAGTCGATCCACTAAGGTATTGAGCAGCGGTGTAGCATCAGATCCCAAAGATAGTAAGTCTTTTCTTTCGAAAGGCTTTTTCAAAGATTCTATATAAATTTCGATATGAAACCGAGATAGTTACCTTTGCAGAAAATTCTAACGATAGGGGAAATACCTATACTTTACTCTTCTGAAGGTGGGAGAAAAGATAAAACGAAACTTGATTATTAATATTAATCAAAATTCAAGTTTGAAACTCATGTAATTAACCTACTTTTTCTTTTTTTTGTTAACCCGAAACGAAACCGGGATGGATCTATGAGAAATCTCATTCAATTAGATATAAGATATCCGCGGTATGGTATATAAAAACTAAAACAGGGCGCCGAAAGAAAAAAGGGACTGCTGAGCCGTATGAGGTAGGAAACTCTCAAGTACGGTTCTAAGGGAAGGAATTTACCCGCCTATTCCGACCGGGGAGAACAGGCCATTCAACAGGGAGATTCTGAAATTGCGGAGGCTTGGTTCGATCAAGCCGCTGAGTATTGGAAACAAGCTATAGCACTTACTCCTGGTAATTATATTGAAGCGCATAATTGGTTGAAGATCACGAGGCGTTTCGAATAAGAGCACTAAATACTATAGACACTATAGAATATTATATTATTATGATTTAGAATTTTTTTCTATTTGTTATAATTTGTTTGTTGACCTTATTCCATTAAATAACATGGAGCACTCCTCTGGGAAGAATCAATCAAATAATTTCATTATATCCCCTCTAAGCTCGTTCTTCCGGTATTTCGTAGGGACAACAGTAGAGAAATTTTTTCTGCTATTAAAATAAAACGAAAACTAATAAAAGAGATCCTCGAATGACTCAATATAGATACCAGTATGTCTCTTAGTAATAACTACTCGCGCGATTGGGAAGAGATTAATATAATATGTAAGACATGAAATTTTAAGTCATTCGATTTAGGAACTTAACTTAAAATTGAGATATGAATACACCCGATTGCACAAAAATTGTTTTTGCGTCAATTCAAAACCTAAGAAGGTCCGTTGAGCGCCTCGCGGCTATGTCATAATAGATCCGAACACTTGCCCCGGAGCGACTTCCAGATCATAATTGCTCTAGTGAATAACTAAAGAAAAAAATATAGGGGAGATAAAATAATTCGAATCTCTCGTAGGTTCGCCAATTTCTTGGCTGTTGGCAGGTCTCTTTATATGTGTTGTCCGGAAAGAGGAGGACTCAATGATTATTCGTTCGCCGGAACCAGAAGTCAAAATTTTGGTAGATAGGGATCCCATAAAAACTTCTTTCGAGCAATGGGCCAGACCCGGCCATTTCTCAAGAACAATAGCTAAGGGCCCCGATACTACTACTTGGATCTGGAACCTACATGCCGATGCTCACGATTTCGATAGCCATACCAGCGATTTGGAGGAGATCTCTCGAAAAGTATTTAGTGCCCATTTCGGT